AACGATTCGATAGATGGCTCATTGGGATAGATATAGATAAACAACGCCCCCCCTAGAAACGTATAAGAGGTTTTCTCCTCATACGGCTCAAGAAAGAATGATTTTAATTTCTTTTTATATGTATTTTGTGTGTATAATAGATCAAAATATAATTAATATATAAATTATTTATTATTAATTTTTTATTATTAATTATTATTAATATTAATTAAAAATACAATTTTCCATAATGGAATAGAATATAATTTCCAGAATTGAGTTAATAATAATAATTTAATTAATAATGGCAAATGAATCCATAAAATCATAAATTAAACTATTATTTTAGTTTTTTTATTTTTTCTGTAAGAAAAAAGAAATATCATTCGTACTCATAACTCAAATTGTATAACTCTGAAAGGAAAATCCTTAGACATTTATTGAGTCGTCTCTAACCTCTTTTGTTTGTCTCATCTCAAATCGATTTTGATTCTTTATTCTGATTTAATTGTCTAATTGTTGAGACAATAGAAAATGGTCTTTCCTTGTTCCGGAACCTTTTATCCTTGCTTTGTTGAATCATTGGGTTTAGACATTACTTCGGTGATCTTTACTCCTTTCAAAATGGCAGCAACATACCTTTTTGCTTTTTCTTTTTATGAAAAGATTATAGGAACGATGGAGATTACCTTATGATACACTTTTGATCGAAAAAGTTTTACTAATTTTTTTTGCTTCAGACAAATTTGAAGACAAATTTGACTTTTTGATTTCAAACTTGCAAATTGGTTAGAATTTCATTTTTCGATTTCTATATAGAATATAGAAAATATATTTACAAAGTTGTTCCAACTTATTGATTGGCACTAACCCTAGATTCTTCCTCCTGATTGATAAAAAAATCAATACTTTTTGCTCGAGCTCCATGATGTACTATTTACTTACAACCCAAAACAAATTAAGGTACTGCGGGACAGAACAAACTATGTCGAGCCAAGAGCATTTTCATTCCTATAGAAAATGATGGATGTAAGAATCCACATACGGTAATGTCCTTCAAGTCGCACGTTGCTTTCTACCACATCGTTTCAAACGAAGTTTTACCATAACTTTCCTCAAATTTTGAATCCGTACGGAATTGATTCAATATGAAATCATGAATAGTCATTGGTTCAATTGGTACATAATAGTTCATACTTTTTATCTTTTTATCTATAGAATAAGCTATAGAATAAGAATAACCCAAGAATGATCCAGAAGGGTTCAAAGTTTCTTTTCCTGATCAGATTGATTTTTTAGATTTCTTTGAGTATCAAGAATTCATAAGAAATCTGTCATAAATTTTAAAGAATCCCCTATGTAAGGTAAGATTAAATAAGGCCGTTATCAGATGTTGGATTGATAATCAAATAATGATCTGGGGAATATGATCTTTACGTATTAATCATATACAACAAATAATTATTACAGCTAGTAATTATGGATATTTCAATATCTATATATGGGTCTTTTCCACTTTTCTTTTGAATTTCGACACAAAAAGCATCATTATCATGTAATAATTCAAATAAAATATAATATTATATATATATATATGAGTATATATATATATATGAGATATATATGTATGAGATATATATGAGCCATAAAATATCCCCCCAAATAACTAACTTCCATGTGAATAGTACAGATCCATATTGAATAATACTCCCCTTTTGGGGGATGAAAACTATTAATGCATATCCATACCCATGGAATATAAAAGGATATTCTCATATAAAAAAAGCTATTTATTACATCCATCTTTGACACTTAATTATGTTTGTGATAAACCAAACGAAAGAAAGGATATAATTTTTGAGAAGAATTATAACAGTTCAGAACAAAAGATTGTTTTCTTTAAGATTTTTTTTTTATTTTCATGTTGGATACAATGTGACCCAATCTTTCGATTTCATTAGAATCGATCTGGGACGGAAGGATTCGAACCTCCGAATAACAGGACCAAAACCAGTTGCCTTACCGCTTGGCCACGCCCCATTTATATTCAAAAATGAGCAAATAAACACTAATCTAATTTTAGTAATTATGGGCCATTCGTCAATTACGGGCTTAATAACCCCATATAAAAAAATTTAAAATGAAATAAGACTAATAAACCACTTCTTATTTCTTATCTTACTTCTCATTATATATATATATATTAATAATATGTTTGTTAATAATATATACTACTAATTAGAATTATAAACTAATAATTATATATTAATACTAATCAGTATAGTCTATTTAGAATATATATTAATTAATAACATTAGTAAATAACATTTAATATATAATTGATATAAATCGTTTTATAGAAGTTGTAATTAATTATCATTCATAAATGATAATTAGCTAATTAACTGTTATAATTATCATTCACTTAATTAACTGTTTAATTAATATAGGTTATTGATTGTGATTCTTATTTTTGTTGTTGAGATTAGACACATGTGGATATAGAATCAAAATAAATTCA